TAAATATATGGAATGTACATAGTATCTCAATTCTATTTCTTTGCTTCATCTATTTGTTTCCTTTATCTATTTTATTTTTGTTGATTCCAATCAATCTGAAATAATCGCGAGGAAACTCTTATTATTTTCTAATTTATAGAAAATTAGAAAGTAATCTTTTTTTTAGCATTTCAAAGAAGTAATGGATTGCACGGTTTACAGATAATCCAAGGAGTTCTATGGTAACTTCTTCGGATTTCGAAATTCGAAAAGGGTTATCCATCCTATCGATTTTGAATCCTTCAGCCATGATAGCAAACGCGTCAATAAAGCACAGCAGAAATAAAAGCCAATACAATTTCGGAATGAAGATATTTTTATTAATTCAATTTTGAATTCGAAATTGAATTAAATTAATGAATTCAATATATTAAATAATTAATAAAGATTAGTTATGCTTTGCAAAACGATCTATAAAAAATCTATAAAAAAGTGATACAATTTGATTCCCCAACTCAATTCGTAGTATCTCTAGAGTCCACTCCTTCCCCATATTACGAGTGAAAGGGAAAATGTAAAGACTACCATTAACGCAGCCCAAGCGAGACTTACTATATCCATGTGAATTATGTCCCCTATCTCTCTGAATATGAAGGAATTATTCCATTAGTGTTTATTAATAATAGTGGAATCACTGGTGCAGAGTCAAAAGGGTATTCTGATCCAACACCCTTGATGAAAGACTCCAATAAATATGAAAAATGAAACTGCAGTTACGCTTTTCTTTTGAAGTATCAAAGGGAATGCTACTAATATATATATGTAGGAATACTGATACCTATTCTTTATTTTTCTTGTCCTTCATTATCATTAAGTAAAAGAAAAAAGCCAATTATCCATCCAATCTAATTCAAGACCCGGCCAGTAGACACGACATTAGTAATGGAAAAAAATCGGTAACTCTTTATTTGATATGCTAGCCCTTCCACTACTATAATCTTTCCTTGAATCCTAAATACAACGAGTTACGGCACTTTAATTTAAAGAAGGGAACCCCCAGCTGTTTCCAATCAAGAAAGTCTCAAGACTACGCGTGTTTTGCTGGGAAAAATTCGGCGAGTTATAACAGCAAAGGAGAATAAAGAATAAGGGATTTCGAGTCTTGTCTTTTGTTAATCAGGCGACACCCAGATTTGAACTGGGGAAAAAGGATTTGCAGTCCCCCACCTTACCGCTCGGCCATGCCGCCAAAACGATACCAAATAGATGAAAATATTCCCCTTTATTTGTTATTTGTTTTTTTGGGGGGGGCCGGCTCTTTCCCTTCAATTAATTTTATAGTATCTCAAAACACCCAATATCTAAATACCTCTCTTTTCTATTAAAAGACCAAATGGGAATTTTTTTTTCAGTTACAAAAGCCAAAATTCAGAACAAATTGGAACCATTAACTATATGACTGTAAATTCATGACCCACTCTTGGATTTACATCTCAAATTGTCTTTCCCTAATGATAAATGATATAAGAAAATCAAAATTGATATATAACTAATCAGTCTTGATTTTTTTAGTGAAAAAAAAAAACCTTCTCAACTCGATTTCAATTATAATGTCAATTATTAGTATATGTAAACCCCAAACATAAGTTGTGTTCCACAGTTAGCTTATGGGGTATATTATTTGTGTATGATGCCTGTTTATAGGGAACTGGCGGACACTTGTCGTACTGCAATTTAGATTGATTAGATTGAAGAGAAAATAGAAATTTTGATAGAGTACGACATGTGCTGTCCCGAGTAGAAGTATGCAATAAAGGAGAACGATGTATGGATAGATAGCTATAGCAGCGCGGGTTTAATAAATACAAGCCTTCTTATGCACTTCAATCGTATTCTAAAAATAAAAATTCTACGAAAAAAAGAAAAAGGAGTTCTCTGCAAATCTTTTTTGGAACAATGGAATTCACGAAAGAGTTAAGTACTCAAAAAATTAACTTTCTATTGTTATATTGTTTCTGATTATTATGTCTTTATCTCCGTGAATGGATCAAATCCCGAATCCATTTATTTTTCTGATATCCAATCGGATTGGAATATGGAATATCATAATAATGGTATAAAGTGAATTTTCTATTCTAGACAAAATAAAAAAACTTCATAATTCTAAGTGGAATTTATCAATTCCTTTCCGTTTGGATCTGTCTCTTAGAAATTCCAATTTATCTGTCTCTTAGAAATTCCAATTTAACTAAGTCTAAAATCATCTTTTTTCCTCCGTTCATACGTATTTCATACATTCCATATATATGGAGTTGGGTAAAATTTCATGTGATTCAGTAAACAGAATCGAAATTCCATCATTGCTAGATCGATTCATATGATTCAATGCAGAATGAGAAAAGAATGGGATTTTTGGATAAATGGGAAATTCAAAATGCTCGGTGACGGAAATGCGGGAATGTCTACAATACCCGGGTTGAATCAGATACAATTTGAAGGATTTTGTAGGTTCATTGATCAG